AATCAGCCCCTCTCACGGTAGAAGAACAGATAATGACTATTTATACCGGAACAAATGGCTATCTCGATTCATTAGAGATTGGACAGGTAAGGAAATTTCTTGTTGAGTTGCGTACTTATTTAAAAACGAATAAACCTCAGCTTCAAGAAATCATATCTTCTACCAAGAAATTCACCGAGGAAGCGGAAGCCCTTTTGAAAGAAGCTATTCAGGAACAGATGGAACGCTTTCTACTTCAGGAACAAGCATAAAAAAATGGATCACTCTTATATCTTTTATATTTTTCAAAATTAGAAAAAAATTAATTTTATAATATTTTCATATATTATTTCATATATTAAATAAAATATATAATATATAGAAGTATCTCAGATTCAATGAAATTTATTCAAAATATCTTTCTTGACATAGAAATATAGAAATAAAAAATATATATTATATATATAATATATATATATGGAAAAAAATTGCGTCCAATAGGATTTGAACCTATACCAAAGGTTTAGAAGACCTATGTCCTATCCATTAGACAATGGACGCCTTTCATTCCTGTTTTTTTCGTATTTTGTACTTCGGATCTCTTGTTCGTAAAAAAATAGCGGGTTGTATGTGATAAAATTTCGGCAATTGCATATTCAATTCAATGATAGATTAAGATTAAATTAGAAATTTAAAAAAACCATTAATAATTTAATTATTAAAAAGAGAAAGCGGGTAGCGGGAATCGAACCCGCATCGTTAGCTTGGAAGGCTAGGGGTTATAGTCGACGTTGAGTCATCATTTTTAACGTCTCTAATTCAAAACCGAACATGAAACTTTGATTTCATTCGGCTCCTTTATGGTAGATGGATAATTTCCCCGATTTAAGACGTAAACGAAAGAAAAAATTGACCCATAACATCTATGTCAGCCTTTACTGCCTGAATACATTTAAAACTACTCGCTTTATAGATGATCCCTCTAGAGGAGGAGTATTATAACACTCTTTCTAGTTACTTCGTTCTCTATTTCTATTTGAATGAATCCTGAGGAAAAGCATTTTCTTTCCACCGAGCTAAACAATATACCGATGTCTCTAGTAAACCAAAGCCATCATTTAATAGCTATTTTGCTTCAATCTCCCCTCTATAAAAAAAAATATATAAAATTGAAGATTTAGTTACGATTAGAAAAAAGCTTTCTTCATCCATAGATCCTTTTACGCATTCAATTGGAAGTATTGATCCAATAAAAAAATTATGTTTCGTAATTTCATAATCCAAATTTTTTCAATTTATAATTGATCCTTGTATAAAATATAAAAAGCACGAGAATGTATATTATTCCCCGAATCTGTCATTGAGAGGTAAAGAATTTAATCCTTTTAAGAAATAAAGTTTTTTATCGGAATATGAAGAAAACCGAAGGACCCCTTAACTATGTAAGGGGTTATATAGAACGAATCACACTTTTACCACTAAACTATACCCGCTACAATGCGATTATTATATATAAATGGATCTTTTGTCGAATTGGATGTAATCAATATAGGATCAGACACGAGTTATGAAAAATGAAGTGTTGACGTGTTTTGTTGGGTACTTAATGTCATTAAGAAAAGGGTGCGGGTGCTAAAAAATTATTTTGCTGTAGGAATTTTGACAGATACGGCTCAGCAAAACCACTTAAGTCATAACATCAAAATGCATTGTGCAAGAATCCAGTGTTTTTATTGTAATCCAGTAAATAAAAACTACGAAGAAAAAATAAGAAATGATACTTGAATTCCCTATCATAGGAATAGAAAGAATACTTCTTATAATTTCTGATTGTTGTTGCTTCAATAACATTTTTCAATTCAGCAAATTATCTAGGATTAATTATTTATATCTATGATTCAGTGGAACAAAAAAAGGCCCGGCTAGGTACTGACCCGGCCAGGCCGCGGGAATCAAAAAAGCCCTTAGCGAACAAAACTAACGAGGTATTCTTTTTTTTATCATAAATTTGTCTTTCAAGCCCGTACTTTAGAGTTGGAATTGCTGATAAACGTGATATATATATAAATTTTATTTTAAATTATAGAACTTTTTTTTTATTTTTTATATAGATAGATTTTTTTTTTTTTAGGATTAAATTAGAATTAATTAGAGATATTAATTCTAATCAACTAGCTTTGTAAGATATTTAAGATATAAGTAGATTTTAATAAGGATAAAGAGATAATTTCAAGCCTTACTTTATATGTAATGTAACATAGTTATTAATATGTAATGTAACATAGTTATTATCCGTTTTCAATTGGGAGAGATGGCTGAGTGGACTAAAGCGTCGGATTGCTAATCCGTTGTACGAGTTATTCGTACCGAGGGTTCGAATCCCTCTCTTTCCGTTTCTCTGGATCACTTGATATTTTAGTTATCTTTCGAATTGATCGAACTCCCCCCCTTTTTTTTAGCTAAAATCCTAAGAAAAAAATAAAGCAAGCAAGGAAAAGCATTATTTGATCCTAATCCTTATTCTTCACGTCCAGGATTACGTCCTGGATCATTAGATAAGAATCCGAAGATGAAGAGAGAAACAAAGAATATCACTACTGTGTAAACGAAGAGTTTGAGAGTAAGCATTACACAATCTCCAAGATCTATTTTTTTTTTTTAGAGAATAGATTCTCCATTTTTATACCACATATCATATTTTGACACCATGAAAGGAAGTACTTTTACTTTTTAGTTTTTCGAAAAGGTTTTTCCTTAGTAAAATTCCACTTTTTTTTTATACCCGCAATAGCTAATTGTTGGATACCTTATATAAGGTCTTTGACGACAAAAGAAAAAGGTCATAATGAGGAAATGGGGTGATTCAAGATTTATTGCCGCAATTCAAGAATTTCAATGTTTGAACTAAAGGTTCATACTGTAAGACTTGCATTAGATGATTTTATCAATTGTTATAATTTTTTTCTTGAATACTTGATTGAATAAATCATTAAGTTTGCTAGGACAGTCTTCAAAATTTCATCGAAAACTTACAGCAGCTTGCCAAACAAAGGCTAAAAGAAAAAACAGCAAAGGTATGACCGGCATAAAATCGACAATTGGATTTAAAAAAGAGTAGGCCTCGGGTAATTTGGCAACGAAAAAACTACTCGAATAAAGGGCAGAGTTAAGACAGATACCGATCAAACTAAACATATTAAGCATAACAAAGATTTTTTTCTTGGAGATAATTGTATTTTGATTGAGTTATTGATATCTTATTGATATAAGGCAATAAATAATGAAGAAAGTAAAGTAGACCAAAAAATCTTTTCAACCCACTCACCCAATCAAAAGCTTTCAATTCTCAAAAGAGAATATAAGAAATCAGACGTTTATACAATACAATATCTTAATTAAATTATATGTAATGATCAATCAAGTCCAGTTTAATTCTATATTATATCTAATTGCATAGATATGTATTTGCATTGGAATTGACGAATAACCAACACTCATATTAGTGTTTATTAGTGCGGAATTAAAATGGGGCGTGGCCAAGTGGTAAGGCAACGGGTTTTGGTCCCGCTATTCGGAGGTTCGAATCCTTCCGTCCCAGAGCACCGATTATATCATATCCCGTTATATCCGGAAAACTCTTGCTTTTTTTTTACCAAGACTCTCTTTAAAGATCTTTAATTTTAATATATATATATATGTATCCGTCTGAATCTCATTAACAAACGATCGATCAAGTAAATTACATATGTAACAGGTCTGTTTTCTTTGCACCTAGTTTTTAGGCATTTGGGTCTAAGAGTTCAAAATTGTTGTAACATTTGAGGCGAGGGGTTATTCATAACATTACATTCTATTAAATTTTTTTATATTTATAGATTCGAGAAAGGTTACAGAAAACTTATGGAACCTCAAGTCAACGTCAACTACAATGCATGGTATGTATTGTTAGCATTCTATTTCCGTAACAACGGCCTTTTTTTTGGTGAAAAATAAACTTATGATCCTTTAAATGGGAATCGTCAATTCTAGAATATCCGGAATGAAATTACTTGCAGTGACAGTTCTTCCATTTATCTGATAACTATGGGCTTAATAAATTAGTGCTGAGACGTTTTCAGAAACTAACTACCCATTCATATCTAGTTCGATTATAGAAGGACAAAAGTTTAGGTTTTTTATTATTGACTGATCGAACTAATGACTATTCATGATTCCATAATTGAATCAATTACATACTGGTTCCAAACTAGAGGAATGTTATGGTAAAACTTCGTTTGAAACGATGTGGTAGAAAGCAACGTGCGACTTGAAGGACATGATCAGCTGTGGATGTAAGAATCCACCATTTTATTAAAAATAAAAGTGCTCTTGACTCGACATACTTTGTTCTGCTCGACTAGAAGAACCCATCAGTTTTTTCTTGGGTTGTAATGTAAAAAAAAAAGGGTAATTTAATTATAGTGACATGATGGAGCTCGAGTAGAAAGTATTTATTCATTTCTCAAGGGTAAGGGTCTAGGGTTAGTGTCAATTAATAAGTTTGAACAACTTCGTAAATATAGTTTCTATATAAAAATTGAAAGGATTCAATTTGAGAAAGTTTCAAATCGTCAAATTTGTTGGCCTCGGTAAAACTTTTTCAACCAAAAGTGGAACATGCGTGAATCAACCGTTATGATGATTCTTTGATAGAAAGAAATCACAAAAAAAGGTATGTTGCTGCCATTTTGAAAGGATTAAGGATCACCGAAGTAATGTCTAAACCCAATGATTCAAAGAAACGATAAAGGATCCTGGAACAAGGAAACACCATTTTTCATTGTCTCAACAACTAAATCTGAAGAATAAAACAGATTTTAAACGAGACAGGAAGGGGGCTAGAGACCACTCAAAAAATGAAATAGCTTAGGGATTGTGAGCTATTTGAGAGTTATCCCACTTGAGTTATGAGTACAATTTTTTTTTATTTAGGAAAAAAAAACTTTAATCTTTAATCCTAGTCTAATTGATTTAATGATTTTATGGATCTATTTGCCATTCTAATTTCATAACCTCGAATCCTTTTTTCTCGAGCCGTACGAGGATAAAACTTCTTATACGTTTCTAGGGGGGGTATTTTCATCTATCCCAATGAGCCGTCTATCGAATCGTTGCAATTGATGTTCGATCCCGAAGGGAGGGGAGAGATCTCCGGAAAGTTGGTTTTTATGATCCTATAAAGAATCAAACTTATTCAAATGTTCCTGCTATTCTATATTTCCTTGAAAAAGGCGCTCAACCTACAGGAACTGTTCATGATATTTCAAAGAAGGCAGAGGTTTTTAAGGAACTTCGCTTTAATCAAACAAAATTAAAATAATGAAATCCAAAGAGTATAACTTTTTCTCTACTTCTCTCCTATTCCGCCTTTTCGTGTTGTTCCCATAGAATCCCCTATTCTAGTGGTATATAACGACAAAAAAAGAAAAAAGAGAAGGTGGATATTCAAAAAATCGAGTGACTAGATGACGGATCTCGAAATATAAAATTATGACATTACCTGCAATCGACTTGTTTTCGTTGGAACTCTACTAACAAATAATAATAACCACGGAATAAAACTTGCTTATTAGCTCGACTTATATTGATTGAATAACTCGGGTTTTTTGTTTATTGCTTTGTTATTCCTTGATCTACTATCTACACCTTTTTGTATCTATGTAGTGCTAATCCAACACCAGTCCTTATATTTAATATTATATTATAGTAAAATAGAATTGCTTTACATTTTAACCACTGTATTCTTTTCGTAACATTTATATTGACAACAGTGTATCGAACAAATATAATTTGATCGTGTATGTATAAATATAAATAAGATTTATATTGCCGTGCCATAGGTTCGTTTTTTTTTACTGTATTGACATTTACACATCCTAACACATCCTAATTGTTTTAAATTTTTGGGGTTGCTAACTCAACGGTAGAGTACTCGGCTTTTAAGTGCGGCTAGTTTCGTTTACACATTTGGATGAAGCAAGGGATTCGTCCATACCATTGGTAGAGTTTGTAAGACCACGACTGATCCTGAAAGGGAATGAATGGAAAAAATAGCATGTCGTAGCAATAGATAATTCTGATAATATAATATTGTATTCTTACCGGATCAATACAAAGACTTGTTTGAAGTCTTGGAGCGGGACGGAACAAAATGAATTTAAAATTGGGTCGAGTGAATAAATGGATAGAGTCCTATGGCTCTAATTATAGGGAAACAAAAAAGCAACCGGCTTCTGTTCTTACTTTGACTTTGAATGATTACCCGATCTAATTAGATAGACGTTAAAAATGGATTAGTGCCTGATGCGGGAACAACTTCTCCTATGAGTGGATTATCCTTTTTTTTAATGAATCCTAACTATGTCGCTATTCTCCATTATATTATGCATTGGAGAGGAATGTGTAGAAGAAGCAGTATATTGATAAAGATAATTCGTTCCAAAATCAAAAGAGCGATTGGGTTTAAAAAATAAAAGATTTCTAACCATCTTGTTATCCTATAACGAACATAAACCTAGTAGATGAAAAAAAAGAGGATAGAGAGCCTGTTGATGAGCTTACCTGTCTCCGAGGTATATATTATTTTATTATTATACTACCTTGTTTTGACCGTATCGCACTATGTATCATTTGAATCCAAGAAGTAGCCTATGCCTATTTTTGGTTCAAATCTAATTTCAAATGGGGGAATTTCGACGATATTTTGAACTTGATAAATTTTTGCAACAGGACTTCTTATATCCGCTTATCTTTCACGAATATATTTATGCACTGGCTCATGATCATGTTTTAAATAGATTCATTTTAGTGGATAATTTTGGTTATGATAATAAATCCAGTTCACTAATGGTGAAACGTTTAATTACTCGAATGTCTCAACAGAATCCTTTGCTTATTTCTGCTAATGATTCAAATAAAAAAAAATTGTTGGGGCATAACAAAAATTTATATTCGCAAATGATATCGGAGGGCTTTACGGTTATTGGGGAAATTCCCTTTTCCCTAAGATTAGTATCTTCCGTAGAAAGGAAAGAAGAAATAGGAAAATCTCATAATTTACGATCAATTCATTCACTATTTCCTTTTTTAGAAGACAATTTTGTACATTTAAATTATGTGTCAGATATACTAATACCCTACCCCATACATCTAGAAATAGTTGTTCAAATTCTTCGCTCCTGGTTGAAAGACGCCTCTTCTTTGCATTTATTACGCTTCCTTCTCTATGAGTATCAGAATTGGAATAGTCTTATTATTCCAACTCCAAAAAAACCAAGTTCCATTGTTTCAAAAAGGAATCAAAGATTATTCTTGTTTCTATATAATTCTTATGTATGTGAATATGAATCCATCTTCTTTTTTCTTTGTAACCAATTTTCTCATTTACCATCAACATCTTCTGAAACTCTTTTTGAGCGAACTTTTTTCCATGGAAAAATAAAAGCTCTTGTAGAAGTCGGTTCTAATGATTTTCCGCCCGTC